AAAGATATTAAAGAAAAAAAGAAAATATATCAAATATATCAAAGATATATATATATTTAAATAGTAAATAGAAATATCTAATAGAGAAAATAGAAAGAAAAAGAAATAATAGAAGATCTCTTGACAGTAGTATATGTTGTATATGTAAATCCTAGATGTGAAAAGAGTCATAATTCATCTATAATCTATAAAAGGTAACGGATATGGTACATAAAGAAGAATAGGCGCACAAAAAAAAAAAAAAAAAAAAGAAAATACAAGAGTACATATAGAAAGAATTGAAAATTGACTCATTCACTGAGTAAAGGATTGAATTGGATTCGATTGCTCAATCGAATGCTAACTTCCATTTATTTCTTATGGAATTAACCGATCAACTTGCTATCGGATCTTTCTTTTCGATTCAGTACTTTTCAAAAAAGAATTTCGACATATTTATTATGATTTATGATTATGATAAACAATCCCACTACTTCTAATCCTGTGGTTTCTACACTTGAAGAACAAAACCTAGGGCGTATCACTCAAATTATTGGCCCAGTACTGGATGTCATTTTTCCACCGGGCAAGATGCCTAATATTTATAATGCTTTGGTAATTAAAGGTCGAGATACTCTCGGTCAGCAAATTAATGTAACTTGTGAAGTACAACAATTATTAGGAAATAATCGAGTGAGAACTGTAGCTATGAGTGCTACAGATGGTCTGATGAGAGGAATGAAAGTGATTAACACGGGAGCTCCTCTAAGTGTTCCAGTCGGGGGAGCTACTCTCGGACGAATTTTCAACGTTCTTGGAGAGCCCGTTGATAATTTAGGTCCTGTCGATACTCGCACAACATCTCCTATTCATAGATCTGCACCCGCCTTCATACAGTTAGATACGAAATTATCAATCTTTGAAACAGGGATTAAAGTGGTAGATCTTTTAGCTCCCTATCGCCGTGGCGGAAAAATCGGACTATTTGGGGGAGCTGGAGTGGGTAAAACAGTACTCATCATGGAATTGATCAACAACATTGCCAAAGCTCACGGAGGCGTATCTGTATTTGGCGGAGTAGGTGAACGTACTCGTGAAGGAAATGATCTCTACATGGAAATGAAAGAATCCGGGGTGATTAATGAAAAAAATCTTGCAGAATCAAAAGTGGCTCTAGTCTATGGTCAAATGAATGAACCGCCAGGAGCTCGTATGAGAGTTGGCTTGACTGCCCTAACCATGGCGGAATATTTTAGGGATGTTAATGAGCAAGACGTACTTCTATTCATCGACAATATATTTCGTTTCGTTCAAGCAGGGTCCGAAGTCTCTGCCTTATTAGGTAGAATGCCTTCTGCAGTGGGTTATCAACCTACCCTTAGTACGGAAATGGGTTCTTTGCAAGAAAGAATTACTTCTACTAAACAAGGATCCATAACATCGATCCAAGCAGTTTATGTACCTGCGGATGATTTGACCGACCCTGCTCCTGCCACGACATTTGCACATTTAGATGCTACTACCGTATTATCAAGAGGATTAGCTGCCAAAGGTATTTATCCAGCAGTAGATCCCTTGGATTCAACGTCAACTATGTTACAACCTAGGATCGTTGGTGAGGAACATTATGAAACTGCGCAAAGGGTTAAGCAAACTTCACAACGTTACAAAGAACTTCAGGACATTATAGCTATCCTTGGGTTGGACGAATTATCCGAAGAAGATCGTTTAACTGTAGCAAGAGCACGAAAAATTGAGCGTTTCTTATCACAACCCTTCTTTGTGGCAGAAGTATTTACTGGTTCTCCAGGGAAATATGTTGGTCTCGCAGAAACAATTCGGGGGTTTAAATTCATCCTTTCCGGAGAATTAGATGGTCTTCCCGAGCAGGCCTTTTATTTGGTGGGTAACATCGATGAAGCTACCGCGAAAGCTATGAACTTAGAAGAGGAGAACAAATTGAAAAAATGACCTTAAATCTTTGTGTACTGACTCCTAATCGAATGATTTGGAATTCCGAAGTGAAAGAGATTATTTTATCTACTAATAGTGGACAAATTGGGATATTACCAAACCATGCCCCCATTGCCACGGCTGTAGATATAGGTCTTTTGAGAATACGGCTAAACGACCGATGGTTAACGGCGGCTCTTATGGGTGGTTTTGCTAGAATAAGTAATAATGATATCACCATTTTAGGAAATGGTGCGGAAATTAGTACTGACATTGATCCACAAGAAGCTCAACAAACTCTTGAAATAGCTGAAGCTAACTTGAGTAGAGCTGAGGGTAAGAGACAAGCAATTGAGGCAAATCTAGCTCTCAGACGAGCTAGGACACGAGTAGAAGCTGTCAAAGCAATTTCCTATTAGTAGTTAATACATTTAATCAAAATTCTTTAATATATTATTATACACTACACACTATATCTTGATTCCACAAATTGAACACAATGAAGTCTAATTTGGTTAATCTGATGATAGAACGAAAAATAAAAAAATAGGATGGGTAGAAAAACTTA